CAATGTAAATTCCCATATCTTTATTGTTAATGTAATGAGCCTATCCTCTCTTGTCATATTCCAAAATGAAATCAAAATATCAAACGGAATCACTAATCCAAGACCAAAATATTCGGAGGACTCTTCTGACCAAACAAAACAAAAAATATGTAATTGTCAGCAAAGTTGTTTACTTTTTTTAATCCAAGAAGTTTTTTTACTTTATACACAATAGGTCATCGATTCAGCATTGGCTAAAAAAGGGGATAAAATCCCCAATAAGTAGTTCAAATCATTTTATCGATATGAGTGTTCTATATTGATAAAATATATATTTATTTTTTTGAAACCATCTCTATATTAACATAGTGGTAGAAAGAGTACCATGCCGCGTCTGGACTTCAAACAGTTTAGCTTTAACCATGTTAATGGTCCCGCATTATTGGTTGATAGAGAATCAAAGTAGATTTTCCAATAAATTACGAAATGCTATAGTTCTTACATATGATTTCTGAATTTATTCAGAAGTAATTCGCGAGATCATGCACCCCTCTTTCTTAGGTATAACTTTCCTAGTTATAACAGAAAAAGTACATCTGGTTGGATCCAGCCTATTCTTGAAATAAACAACTCGCACACACTCCCTTTCCAAAAAAGATCAACACCCCAAGCACTACACTTAGATTTATTAGATTTGTTGCTAAAATATCGGTATTAAACCCGAAACTCCCGGCGGATGGCCAGTGGCCCAAAGAAACGAAAGAATCGGTTACATTTTTCATATGATATGATCTCCTCGTATAGATAGACTAAAAAATCGAACAGAGTTCTTTTTGTATTACTTTGCCCTCTTTATATATATTTCTTTCTAGTTTCCTACTTTCTAAATCGAATTAAAAATCTATTTGATTTAGAAATCATGAATTACCCTCTTGCTTGCAACCTCTCTTAAAAACTAAAGGAGGTCTACCAACACGAACGGGAAGGATGAAAGCGAGTTGGTATGCTAATTCCTCATCCGCAAATCAGCCCTTCCCGTGGGTTATTTTCTCAACGAATAAGTAATTCTAGGAATGAAATCCTTATATAATTCGAAAAAGCAAAGCACAAATCCAAGGCAATATAATATGAAAAAATTTTTTCATATTTCTAATCTAAATATTAAACAAAAGGATTAGCAAATAAAAGTGCTAATGCTACAACCAGGCCATAAATTGTTAAAGCTTCCATAAAAGCTAGACTAAGCAATAAAGTACCTCGTATTTTTCCCTCCGCCTCAGGCTGTCTCGCAATACCTTCTACAGCTTGACCCGCAGCAGTACCTTGACCAACTCCAGGTCCAATAGAAGCAAGCCCTACAGCCAATCCAGCAGCAATAACGGAAGCGGCAGAAATCAGTGGATTCATGATAAGTTCCTCGTACCAAAAAAAAAATGGTTAATGATACATTCAACCAATGAACTATGACTTAATTATTCCATGCTACGATTCGTCCAGTCGAAGTAACTACGAACTTCGAATTCAAGTAATAACATTCTTGAATAATCAAAACTACTTTGATATCTCTTTTTTAGTTTCTCTCGAGAAAGTCTTTATGAATCCATACAACTTTTGCTTTTCTGTTTCTTTGTCCCGAACCGCTCTTTGAATTCTTCGATTTTTTTATTGACTTCATCCATTTATTAATTCAACTCACAGTCACAGATTAGACAGAAGGATTTCTATAGAATCCCCATCTACATTCACATTCGATTAGTAGGTCAAATTAGATATATCTTTAGCTCGTATCTAACAAGTCAATATCTAATATCACATATACATGTCTTTCTTCCACAATGTAAACCAACTCTTTCTTCATCTTCAATTCAAGCAGATTTGCTAAGGATGCGTCTAACGCTTGACAAGAGTTAACTTATAGTCATTCAATTCTATATACCTAGTTCGACCTCCCCTCTACAAACCTTTTATGAATCCCCTTTTTATAAATTAACCTTTCCCTTCCCCATTGTTTATCATTATCTTGCAACCTAAATGGATAAGATAATCAATGGATAAATTGATTGAGGCGAATCGTTGCATAGAAATTGATTTGATTGATCTAAGTTCATACAATTTATTATTTATTAATATTTTCGTTTGGTCAATCGTTGAATAAAATCAACTGAAAAAGGGAATCATTCTATAGAACATCCCTTTTTTTTTAATAATTAATAAGACGTCGTAATACTACAGTAATACCACAAGATTTCTTCGTCAAATTACGACTCCGAATAGTTAATAGTCGGATTCGATGACCAATCTAATTCATTGAAGGAAAGGTAGGATTATGATATAAATGGACAAAAGGTAATTTTAGGAAAAAGATCTTTGAGATCTCTTTCCTTTTTTCAATTCTCTACTCTAATATCAATATTGTATTGTAATCTTTATTGTAATCTTTTTTTCTATAACTCTAGATCATATATTAGTTGTATATTTTCATTTCATTCACTAAGTCAATTTTTTTAGCCACGCACACATT